TTTTATGAAATACAAGATGCTCACTAAATTGTAAAAATAAGAAAGTGATCCATACTTCTATAACCGCAGATATTCCTTGAATATCTATATGGTTTTTTATGGATTAGACAAAGTAATTGAAGTTAAACCAGACAGAATAATTTATGTCTTCTTTATATATTATTATGTATTATGGTATGGGTGTGACAAATAAAAAAATTCATAAAAAAGACAATAAGATTCTCAAAAACATCAATCCTATCACTACGAAAAAGATGAATTTTTACTATTCTTACCGCTTGCCTAGACTACACTTTTTGGTCTTTCAACCAACAAATTTAAATATTTTAATATCCTTTTTTTCAATTATTAACATTCTTTATATGCATAGAATATACCTAGAACATACACCTCTTCTTTACTCATCTAGAAAGAATAGATCGCCGGAAAAAGATGAATTTTTACTATTCTTACCGCTTGCCTAGACTACACTTTTTGGTCTTTCAACCAACAAATTTAAATATTTTAATATCCTTTTTTTCAATTATTAACATTCTTTATATGCATAGAATATACCTAGAACATACATCTCTTCTTTACTCATCTAGAAAGAATAGATCGCCGGACACCCGGATAGATAAATATCTATGATGATCTATACCACATATATATATGTATCTATTCCCCAAATTTGTTCAAATAAATAAAGGGAGTAGATACTTATACAAATAAATTATATGCCAGGAACCAGATTTGAACTGGTGACACGAGGATTTTCAGTCCTCTGCTCTACCAGCTGAGCTATCCCGACCATTCTTGCTTGACGCATCATCTTCATTTTATGAAATTACTTCAGTCTATGTCAACTAAATAAATAAAAAAGGGGGGGCTTTGGAAATCCTCATATAGTAGTAATGATTATGTATTGTTAATCATTCATATAGAAAAAAATGAGTAATTAGTTTAGAGAATAAAAGGTCCTTTTGGGGATAGATTTGAACTGGTGACACGAGGATTTTCAGTCCTCTGCTCTACCAGCTGAGCTATCCCGACCATTCTTGCTTGACGCATCATCTTCATTTTATGAAATTACTTCAGTCTATGTCAACTAAATAAATAAAAAAGGGGGGGCTTTGGAAATCCTCATATAGTAGTAATGATTATGTATTGTTAATCATTCATATAGAAAAAAATGAGTAATTAGTTTAGAGAATAAAAGGTCCTTTTGGGGATAGAGGGACTTGAACCCTCACGATTTTTAAAGTCGACGGATTTTCCTCTTACTCAAAATTTCATTAGTGTCGTATTGACATGTAGAATGGGACTCTATCTTTATTCTCGTTTGATTAGTTCTTTTCAAAAGATCTATCAGAACTATGATGGATTGAATGATTTGATCAATGAATATTCTTTTTTTTTCTTCAACTTTGAAATTGATTTTCTTAACATCCCTCATTTGAGATGGAAATATTCATAAATCGAATAAATATTAGAGTCTTCATTAATCAATTGAAATACTATACTATTTTAATACATATATGTATTGAAACATATATATATAGATATGTTTTTTCTCCTCGATCCTTTCTTTCTAGAACTCGAATTTTGATAGATATAGATTTCTACCTAGAAAAGAAATGTGTTGTCAACTCCATTTGTTAGAACAACTTCCATTGAGTCTCTGCACCTATCCTTTTTTTGTCGTCGATTTCTGTTCTGAACTTTCCTTCCCTTGTTTTGTTTTTGTAAAGCAGGATTTGGCTCAGGATTGCCCATTGTAAATTCCAGGGTTTCTCTGAATTTGAAAGTTTTCACTTGTTAAGTTTCCATACCAAGGCTCAATCTAATTAAGTCCGTAGCGTCTACCAATTTCGCCATATCCCCCTTTTTTTGAGATTAATATATCATTAGGATGCTTTTTTTCATTGAATTTATATTATAATTTTAATGAGACTTATGAAAATAATGCCGAAACTGTTCAATTCATTAGATACCTATTTGATTTTCTTTCATCTCTATTGTATTGGATAGCCATATTTTATCGAATCAGAAATGATTCTATTATCTCTGTATCCACAATTCAATATACACGGATATATACCTCATATGTGTATATTTTATATGTCCTTCCTTCTCTGCTTTTTTGATAGAATTTCTAATACTCGAACGTTCGATTCTTTTAGTCTTAGTTTTTATTTACCCTTCCGAATGAAAACGAGGAAATCTTTGATTATGATCCGGATTGAGCTTTTTTTTTCCATCTAAGTAATTAGAATTTGAATATAATGTATAAATGGATACATTATACATATACATATTTAATCCTAATGGATAAGAATGTTGTAATATACATTACTCTTTTATGTAATCTAATTCTAATTATTAACTATTTTATAAAATAAAAAAAAATAGAAATATTTTGAATATATATATATAATAAAATAAGTAAAAATGTAATGAGTAATAAGAATAGAAAATGTTATTAAACATAACTGGATACTATGTAACAAATAACAAATTAAGAATATATATTTGGATTTTTATATTACATATATAGAAATTTAAATATATTTTTTTGAATTAATATATTATTTAATTACGTTAGAAATAGCTAAAAATAAAATAAATAGTTAATAGTTAATAACTAAAATCCAGTAGTTTGTGAGATTCCTGTGCCCACGCATGCGCAATCTCTGTTATGTGAGCCCGCTTAGCTCAGAGGTTAGAGCATCGCATTTGTAATGCGATGGTCATCGGTTCGATTCCGATAGCCGGCTTTTCTCTATTTGTTTTGATTTTTTACAAAATGACTAATGTTTTTTTTTTTTAAGTTAAGAATAAAAAATTGGGAGAGTTCTATCTCTGTATAACAAATAAGGAAAAAATCTATTTTATATATATATATATATATATTTATATATATACAATACAATTCGGATATTGATAGAATTTCTATAATTCTTATTTTAGTACAATACTTTATTGGATTTCTTTTCCGTTATTTTGTCATTTAGTTTAGTTTTAATTTATATAAGATTTTCCATTTTAATAAGCAAGGAGTCTTTATGTCACGTTACCGAGGGCCTCGTTTCAAAAAGATACGCCGTCTGGGAGCTTTACCAGGATTAACTAGTAAAGGGCCTACAGTCGGAAGCGAACTTAGAAATCAATCGCGCTCCACTAAAAAATCTCAATATCGTATTCGTTTAGAAGAAAAACAAAAATTGCGTTTTCATTATGGTCTTACGGAACGACAATTGCTTAAATACGTTCGTATCGCTGGAAAAGCAAAAGGATCAACGGGTCAGGTTTTACTACAATTACTTGAAATGCGTTTGGATAACATACTTTTTCGATTAGGTATGGCTTCAACTATTCCTCAAGCCAGACAATTGGTTAACCATAGACATGTTTTCGTTAATGGTCATATAGTAGATATACCAAGTTATCGTTGCAAACCGCAAGATATTATTACAGCGAAGGATAACAAAAAATCGAAAACTCTTATTCAAAATTCTCTTGAATCAGTCCCCCGTGAGGAATTGCCAACCCATTTGACTCTTCAGCCATTCCAATATAAAGGATTAGTCAATCAAATAATAGATAGTAAATGGGTTGGTTTGAAAATTAATGAATTGCTAGTTGTCGAATATTATTCTCGTCAGACTTAAACCGAATTAAAATAACAAGAGTCTTAGTCCTACCAACCCATTTGACTCTTCAGCCATTCCAATATAAAGGATTAGTCAATCAAATAATAGATAGTAAATGGGTTGGTTTGAAAATTAATGAATTGCTAGTTGTCGAATATTATTCTCGTCAGACTTAAACCGAATTAAAATAACAAGAGTCTTAGTCCGAGGATTCCCCTCATTTTTGATAAAGATGCGGAAAGAGAGGGATTCGAACCCTCGGTAAGCAAAAAGCCTACATAGCAGTTCCAATGCTACGCCTTGAACCACTCGGCCATCTCTCCTACATAATGATTATGGTCCAGAAACCTGGTGAATATTGAGTCATTCATATTCTATATTGGGTGGGCGCACACAATTAATTGAAAAACAAAAAAAAAGTTTTTATCACAAAAAAACCTCTTTTGAGCCCGGCCCGGGCTAAACAAATTTGATAAATGAGTCCGTTTTTACGTTATTTCGTACTGTATTTTATAATTTCTTTGTTTGTGGGATTATTTTATCACACAATAAAAAAGTAAATAATTATAGAATGGATTGTTACCCATGCCTAGATCTCGTATAAATGGAAATTTTATTGATAAGACCTTTTCAATTGTAGCCAATATCTTATTACGAATAATACCCACAACCTCGGGAGAAAAAGAGGCATTCAGTTATTACAGAGATGGTGCGATTTGATTATCTTCTTTTTCTTTACTGATATCAGTCTTAGTATAAAGACACATTCTTCGGAAAGAAAAAATAAAAAAAACCTACGCTTGCTGAAGGTGAGGTTTGTAAACAATTAATTCCTTCTATCGGGTATCCCCGATTAATGCAGCCTCATATGCTTCAACTTTAGGTTTAGAGTATTAAGCGAAAGGTTATACCTATACTTATGGGGTTAGGTCAACACTAATCCACTAGTACCGATGGGTGGCAAGTGGGAAGAAGCACTACGCTTAGGAATCAACAACATGAAAACTTTGTAAAATATCCTTCCTTTCTTATCAGGATCGGGACTAACAAAAATGGTTGGGACAATAAACATCCATCTCGTTTGTATTTTGGATACCCGTATAACCATCGAAGACTGTTGAAGTGACTAATTCCGGGAAATTAAGCGGCGTTGAGGACAAAAAAATTGTTGAAGTTACTACTTTTATATCCAGTAATAATAAATTGTACTTGATATTAAAAAAAGACCTTTTACGGTAAGGTTGGCTAGAGATTTCTTCTAAAAACACTAGCCCCGATCAGTTGATAATGATAATATTGCAATCTTTTTGTTTTATTCTATGTATTTTTATCATTATACACATAAAGGAGGAGCCGTATGAGGTGAAAATCTCACGTACGGTTCTGGAACGGAGATTCTTTGAACGGAATGACGACCGTAACGGATGTCGGCTCAATCTGAAGGAAATTATGCGGAAGCTTTACAGAATTATTATGAGGCTATGCGACTGGAAGTTGATCCCTATGATCGAAGTTATATACTTTATAACATAGGCCTTATCCACACAAGTAATGGAGAACATACGAAAGCTCTGGAATATTATTTTCGGGCACTCGAACGAAATCCGTTCTTACCTCAAGCTTTTAACAATATGGCCGTGATCTGTCATTACGTGCGACTATCTCCACTATAGAAAAAAATAGGCTTTCTACATATTATATCGTACCTCAAGCTTTTAACAATATGGCCGTGATCTGTCATTACGTGCGACTATCTCCACTATAGAAAAAAATAGGCTTTCTACATATTATATCGTCCAAAACAACGATTTTTATCAGCTGTAGCAACGAAAGAAACTTCATAGAAATCAAAATATGAGGAAATAGATATGCCTAGATACTATTTTTTCTATGGATAAAAGATCTAATTGATATAGGAAGCACCGTAAAGATCAATTAACAGGGTTTTTGGCCGATACAATAAGAACTGCTTACTTATATCAGGATAGAAAAGTTAGGAATCCACTTATGTAATAAAGTTGATCCCCTAAAGTTTTGAGCAGCGGTGTAGTATCAGATCCCAAAGATAGTAAGTCTTTTTCTTAAGAGGAAAAGTCTTTCTCAAGGATTCTTATAGAAATAAATATATCATATATAAAAGTATATGATGTATGAAATCGAGATAGTTACCTTTCAGAAAATTCTAACGAGAATGTTAATGTCGATGGCATTATTCTTTTGAAGGTAGGAGAAAAGATAAAACCATAAATAAAGGATAAAATTATTTATTTTTATTAATCAAAATTCCAGTTTGAAACTCATGTAATTAAACTCTTTTCTTTTGGTTAACTCCAGAAAAAAAAGGAACACCAAAAAAATTGACGGTTGAGCCGTATGAGTCAGGAAACTCTCAAGTACGGTTCTAAGGAAAGGAATCAATTCACCTATTCCGACCGGGGAGAACAGGCCATTAGACAGGGAGATTCTGAAATTGCCGAATCTTGGTTCGATCAAGCTGCTGAATATTGGAAACAAGCTATAGCCCTTACCCCTGGTAATTATATTGAAGCACAGAATTGGTTAAAGATTACAAGGCGTTTTGAATAAGAACACTCTGTTTATTTATTTGTTTTCTTTTTAATTTATATTGTATATATTCTATATTGTCGTTCTATATTATCTATATAGAACGACAATATATCTATTTATTCTATTTCTAATTTATATCTATTTAGGATTTGTCTGGTATTTCTTATAAATAAATGGAAACGGTAGAAAATTCGTTTTTTTATGATGCTATTCAAACGTTTTTTTATGATGCTATTCAAACTAATAAAAGAGACCTCAAAAAACGAAAAATACCCATATATTTCTTAATAATGCTAAAAATCACTCATGTGATTTGAGATAGATTCTAGAAGAAGAATATCTTCTATGTAATACAAAAAGTGAAATTCGTTGTTATATCAAGGAACTTATAAATAAAATTTGAATACACTAGGTTGGACAAAAAAAGAATTTTACTTTAATTCAAAGTCCAGAAAAGATTTTATAATACTCAAAAGGGTCCGTTGAGCGCCTCACTGCTATGTCATAATAGATCCGAACACTTGCCCCGGATTGACTTCCGGATCATAATTGTTCTAGTGAATAACTAAAAAAAATAGATTAAAGAAAATATGGAATAGATAGATGGAGGATAGAAGAGAAAAAAAAACTCAATATAAACATCTCTCATAAGTTCATTATATTTTATATTTATATTGGCGGGTCTCTTTGTATGTGTTGTCCGGAAAGAGGAGGACTCAATGATTATTCGTTCGCCGGAACCAGAAGTCAAAATTTTGGTGGATAGGGATCCCGTTAAAACTTCTTTCGAGGAATGGGCAAAACCCGGCCATTTCTCAAGAACAATAGCTAAGGGGCCTGATACTACTACTTGGATCTGGAACCTACATGCTGATGCTCATGATTTCGATAGCCATACTAGTGATTTGGAGGATATTTCCCGAAAAATATTTAGCGCCCATTTCGGGCAACTCTCCATCATCTTTCTTTGGTTGAGTGGCATGTATTTCCACGGTGCTCGTTTTTCCAATTATGAAGCATGGCTAAGCGATCCTACTCACATTAGACCTAGTGCTCAGGTGGTTTGGCCAATAGTGGGCCAAGAAATATTGAATGGTGATGTGGGGGGGGGTTTCCGAGGAATACAAATAACCTCGGGTTTTTTTCAGATTTGGCGAGCCTCTGGAATAACTAGTGAATTACAACTCTATTGTACCGCAATTGGTGCGTTGGTCTTTGCAGCCTTAATGCTTTTTGCTGGTTGGTTTCATTATCACAAAGCTGCTCCAAAATTGGCTTGGTTTCAAGATGTGGAATCCAT